TCGAGCCCCGTCAGTCCCGATGGATCCAAATCCAATAAAAAAATACAGCAATTCATCTTCCATTTTTCTGTTCTGTGAAAGGAAGTACAAAGAGTAGAATTTCATTGCCAACAGGAATCCCTTTTCTTTTTATCTTTTTATTTTTTTAATTTCTATTGTTTGGCTTTGTTTGGAACCAATGATAAGTGTAAAAGCGGTTAGATGATACTTCATCAAATGATTGTACAAGGAGGGCGCTAGTTTATAGAAAGAAAGGGTGGAAAAGAATGAAAAATATAAATAAAGTTAAAGTAAAGGGGTTTTTGATTGTATCAAAATTGACTTTGGAATTCGATATGGATAAAAGATCTTCCTATGTTATATTATTCAATTCTTGACGATGAATCAATTTGTCAGATATTGTTATTCATGATATTGATCCGATTCGATTATATCTCGATGTAATTCATCTCATTGAATTTATAGACAAAAGATTTATTATCTCTATGGGATTAAATCCCGAGTTATTGCGAATTAAAGAAAAACGAAAGGATGAAATTATGGAAGTAAATATTCTCGCATTTATTGCTACTGCACTGTTCATTCTAATTCCTACTGCTTTTTTACTTATAATATACGTAAAAACAGTAAGTCAAAGTGATTAATTTAAATTAAACTTGTGACTTTTTAGTTTTTATCAATGATTGAAGAGAAGAAATAAAAAGGATTCAAATTTCACGTTTTAAATGAAATCATCGAACTAGAATCAGCAGTATTCTATGAGATACTAGATAGTATGGTAGAAAACGATTTTTCTACCATACTAGTATTATTATTGTACTGTATAAATTTTGCTGTATGACGATACAGGTTAATTTAATATATATCAATTGACATTATATAGATATAAATTCCATATAGAATGTACATAGTGTCATGTCCCAATCCTATTTCTTTTCTATTTCTTTGCTTCATCTATTTCTATTTGATTTGTGTTGATTCCAATCAATTTGAAATAATCGAAAGACAGCTCTTACTCTTACGATTCTAATTCCTAGATTTCTTATCTTTTTTAATATGAATTCCGATATCCATTGAAAAAAAGAATCAAATCAATGAAAGAAAAAGAGGTATGGGTATAATAAAAGAAAATCAAGTAATCTTCTTGTTAGCATTCCAACAAAGAAGTAATTGATTAACCAGTTGACAGAGTATCCAGAGGTTCCATGGGAACTTCTTCGGATTTCGAAAAGGATTAATAAACCTCACCAATTTTAACCCTTCAACCATTATATGAAATGAAAAAAAAGACCAGCATAAATAAAATTTTTAAAATAATAAAACAAATGGTAAGTGCGCAATATGTGACTTGACTTGCCCAAGACAATATTTTCTTATGTGTAGTATCTCCTTGTACAACCACTATGTCTATGTTGTTTCCCGTAAAAAAGTGTATCCACGTAATGTAATAACAGAACTCTTTTCTCTTTGAAGAGGAAAGACGGAAAAAAATAACAAATAAAAAGTAAAAAAAAAAGTAAAGTATATAAAAGGCTTTCGTTCTTACTCTTACTCATTGTCGATATAGAAAATTTATGAAGAATTCGATTGGAAAAGATTTCATACCATTTGGAGTACTTTCGAAATACGAACATAGGAATAATTGAAATATTTGTTTGATTGAAAGAGTTCATATGTTATTTATAGAATACATTACTCCACTAGAATCCAATACATATAACTTCGAAATGAAAATTTTTTGAAATTCAATTTTGAAATTGAAATAGTGAATTAAAAAAAAAAGTCTTTGCAGAACGATCTATAAAAAAAATTGATACAGTTTGATTCCTAAACTCAATTAGTAGTACTTCTAGAGTCCACTTCTTCCCCATACTACGAGTGAAAGGGAAAATGTAAAGACTACCATTAAAGCAGCCCAAGCGAGACTTACTATATCCATGTGAATTATGTCCTCGATCTCTATGAAGGAATTATTCAATTATTGTTTACTAATAATAGTAGAATTACCAGCGCAGAGTCAAAAGGGGGTTCTGATCCAACACCATTGATGAAACAATCCAATAAATCCAATTAGACCAAGTTCTAATGATTATACTAAAAGATCTCTAGTATAATCGGAAAACATTAAGTACAAGCAAAATAGGCAGAGACAGCCCTTGAAGTCTCAAAAGTATCAAAGGAATGTTAATAATATGTCAGAATAATAAGACCTATTCTTTCTTTTGTCGCCCTTCATTGCATTAATTCAAAAGTATAAAAATATAGAATCAAGCTAGATCATTATCTATCGCATACTCCTATTTTATTTCTTTTCGATTTTTCCCTTTTATTTGATCTCAATCTTACCATCTTCGATTGTCGCTATGAACCAATCGAAGACGTCCTATTACGTTCTTGACTCGAGATTATCGAAAAGTTCAAATTTCTTTTTGTACTTTAGTTAAGTTAAAACTTTAATATATTAATATATAAATAAGTAAAAGTATATAAACTAAAAGTT